AGAAGCGGAGAGCCAAAAATGATTTTAAATCTTTGTGTATTGACTCCTAATCGAATTGTTTGGGATGCCGAAGTGAAAGAAATCATTTTATCTACTAATAGTGGCCAAATTGGTGTATTACCAAATCACGCCCCGATTGCCACGGCTGTAGATATAGGTATTTTGAGAATACGTCTTAACGACCAATGGGTAAAAATAGCTCTGATGGGTGGTTTCGCTAGAATAGGCAATAATGAGATCACCATTTTAGTAAATAATGCGGAAAAGGATAGTGACATTGATCTACAAGAAGCTCAGCAAACTCTTGAAATAACTGAAGCTAACTTGAGTAGAGCGGAAGGCAAGAGACAAACAATTGAAGCAAATTTAGCTATCAGACGAGCTCGGACACGAGTCGAAACTCTCGATGTTATTTAGTAACTCCTTGGTGCGCCCAAATAATCCAAAGAAGTTCCATTTATCCAACGTATTTGGATTCGGCCGATTGAATCCCCCAAAATGTAATGGTAATCTGGTCCAACCAAAAAAGAACTAGAATCCGAGGAGTGGGGGGTAAATAAAAAAGATGATGGGTAGAAAAACTTATTAGATACCAGTGCCGCCGGTATCTAATAAGTTCTACCTACTATTGGATTTGAACCAATGACTCTCGCCGTATGAAAGCAATACTCTAACCACTGGGTTAAGTAGGTAATTTATCATCACAAAGAGAAACAAAAGGGACCCATCATATCGATGGATTGATTATAGACGGAATCTTATTTATACGCAATACCAATCCTTGGCATGGCAGGAAACAGATCAGAAGATATCATGTGGGATATTCATCTTGACAAGAAATTCTTTACATGCTAAATTCTAGGTAGCATAAGGGCTATAGCTCAGTTGGTTAGAGCACCTTGTTTACACGCGCGCCAATGTTTTCAGGGGAGTCCATCATGCAATCAACAGAATTTATCTTATGGAGAAATCGATGTCTTACTCCATGTTCTCGAGGAAACAAGAAAACAATAGCCTGACTTTTGGTTCGGTCCAATTTTGGTGCCAATTTAAGGGTACAAATAGAACCCAACGTTGATTTCATAATTAATTGATAAGGTAAATACCTAGTCCATTCAATGCTAGGCATAATGAGTATAAGGACCTCAAACTAATATCTTTTCGTCCTATGAACTTTAAGGTGTATAAAGTTTCATATTTGACTCTTTGAGCAGAGCGATAGAAACTTCATTTCACTTAGGTTGATCTAGGCCGGAGGCAGACCTATGTCAAGGTAACTCTTGTTTGAAACACTTTGGTATTGCTCCCGGATCCGCATTCAAATAATGAATCAGAGCATATGGAGCCATCTCGTTATCTTTCTGTCAAGAAAAAGTATGGCAAACTATCTGATATTTATATCAGTTGATGAAAGAGCCCAATGCAAAAAAAAATGGACGTTGGGTCTTTGAAACAGTTCGAATCATTTCGATAATAATAATAAGTTTGATCTGTTTTACCGAGAAAGTCTACGATTCGAATCCGTATAGCCCTAAAAATGAATTTCAAATAAAACAGAGAAAAGGACAGCCCAGCCCCCCCCCTTTTTCATTCAGTTTAATTCGTTTAATTAATCCAATGTTCCTTAATTAAAATTAAAAATTAAAATTTTAAAACCCTTTTTGAAATATCATGAACAATGAAAATAAAATAGACTAGTCTGGGCGGATCTTATGATGCCCCGCAGCGCTTGATTCGCCTTCGCCACTGAGCCGCCCCTTTCCTGAACCGAAAGGATCAGGAGCAGGAAGTGCACCGCTACCGCTATCAGGATTCCTATTCCTAGGAGCTCTTGATGAACTCAACCTAACCTTAGGCACAGCATGAGCGCTCTGGGCTCTTATAAGAAGTCCTTTTTGGACTGGACTGTTTTTTGGTATGTAGTTGCGGAGATCGCCGCTGCTGTGAATTCTTCTTTTGAATTTGAAGAAGTCACCTTCTCTTTCGGACAAGAGAATTTTATGATGGGTCAAAGCCCCCTCGACCTTTTTGTCCACATTCTGTGCAACCTCTCCTGACTCGATTGGCGTTGCCCTTGGGGCCGAAGTCTCATCCGCGCCTGCTATTATTCTCGAGAAATCTAAATCGTTTTCTTCATCCCAAGCCCCTTCCGGGAAGTAGTCATCCACGCCCACAGACGCCGACAACGGACTTATCGACAGATCTGTAGTGGAAGATAGACTTCTCGACAGATTTGAATATCGACTTAGAGATAGATTCGGAATTGAATATGGACTCACAGATAGATCTGGAGGTGAATATTCTTTGTCGAGGATTGGGGATAAATCCAAATCACTAATTCTTGAGAAATCCACATTAATTGAATATGGACTCACAGATAGCTCTGGAGGTGAATATTCTTTGTCGAGGATTGGGGATAAATCCAAATCACTAATTCTTGAGAAATCCACATTAATTGAATATGGACTCACAGATAGCTCTGGAGGTGAATCTTCTTTGTCGAGGATTGGGGATAAATCCAAATCACTAATTTTCGAGAAATCGACATTACTAAGTCTCTGGTTGCGGTTTCGTAGGTATAGCTCTTGTAGGAATGCGTCGTTGTACGTTAGACCTGTGTCGGCAATTTGCTCTCCGCCCTTTGACTTCAAAGGGATGGGAATAGGCAAGGATACTCGGCTTTCAGGTTCTTCTTCCATTTGCCAGATAATCGCGGTGGGCCGAGGGGGAGTTGGAGGATTTTTTGGTTTGCCCAAGAAAAAGAAAGAAGCCAACCAATTGAGCGCAGTGATAGATCCTCCAAAGAGGAAAGCTACTTTGCTTAATACGGACCCAATCGTTCCTAGCTGATTTCCTCCTCCAAACCAATTACCACCAAGTAAACCCACTCCAAAGAGGAAGGCTGTTTCTGACCAACTAGTAACCCTAGACGATGTTAACAGACGAGCTAATTTCCCTAGCATAATTTGATCTCCAAAATCAAAAATTGAATTGTATCCGGTCAAACCCATAAATCGACTGGAATGGGCGCTTGATTGATGTTCCCGGAAGGTTTATATAATTGGATCATAGATCGATTTATCCATGATCCAATTATATTTGATCAATACACTATTGTCAACATGCCAATAAAATAAAAATAATAAGGGTGCATAATAAAAAAAAAAAAAAGACTCACATAGTCCACAAGAGCTGTCTTCTAGCCATAAAATATAGAAATATATCTACCCTAACCCCTCCCCTTTTTTTTAGGAATCAGAATGTCGTAATTCACTGAACAAATATAAATAGAATATTCATTGGGAGTATGGCATAAATGGGCCGAGAACCTAGGGAAAAATATATTTTAATTTCCTTTTTTTTATTTTACAAAGCATATCGGAATCTTTTTTGCTACTACTCTATATCGTATATACTGTATTTCTATCCCCCAATAGCTTATCTCGAAATAGCTTATCTCGAGCCTCCATTGGGTTGGGATAAGCGAAACAAAAACTAAAGCTCTTTTCAAAACTAGTCAATGATGACCTTCCATGGACTCGCCTATATAAGCCGCAGCTAAAGTTGCAAAAATAAGAGCTTGAATACCACTTGTAAATAATCCAAGGAACATGACAGGTATAGGAACCACTGAAGGTACTAAAGAAACAAGAACAAGAACTACTAATTCATCAGCCAATATATTCCCGAAAAGTCGAAAACTAAGTGATAGGGGTTTTGTGAAATCTTCTAGGATGTTAATTGGTAAGAGGATTGGCGTTGGTTGAATATATTTACCGAAATAACCCAAGCCTTTTTTGGTAAGACCCGCATAGAAATAGGCCATAGACGTGGGTAAAGCTAAAGCAACAGTAGTATTTATATCATTCGTGGGTGCGGCTAACTCTCCCTGAGGTAGCTCTATTATTTTCCGAGGTAAAAGAGCCCCTGACCAGTTAGAAACAAAAATAAATAGAAACATAGTTCCAATAAAAGGAACCCAAGGAACATATTCTTCTCCAATCTGAGTTTTGCTCAAGTCTCGAATGAATTCAAGGATATATTCGAAGAAATTTTGACCGTCGGTCGGAATGGTTTGTGGATTTCGAACAGCTATAGTGGTTGAACCTACTAAGATAGCAATTACGACCCAAGAAGTAATAAGCACTTGGGCATGGACTTGGAAATCACCTATTTGCCAATAGAAATGTTGGCCTACTTCCACACCGGATAGATCGTATAACCCTTTTAGGGTGTTGCTGGAACATGGTAGAACATTCATATAGCCCTCTGAGAGAAGTAGAACTAAAAAAGAAATTATTTTGATTCCACTATCTCTTTCTTGACTCGCCTACTTGAATCCTGTATTTCGGATCCCAAGGAATCCTCAAAAATCCCCAGTGATTTTTCTCTTTCTTTTTTTTTAGATTCAGGAAAAGTAACCGATTCCATAAATCCATAAATTTTCCGAAGTCAGTGACTTATCTTATTATTACTTATTTATCTTATTATTAATCAACGATTTGTTATAGAGCTAGAACGGCCCTCACAAATTGCCGAGACTAATTTGTTAAGAATGAATCGAATTGAACCTATAGAGTCATCATTGCCTGGAATCGGAAGATCCGCAAGATCCGGGTCACAATTTGTATCGATTAAACAAATCGTTGGAATTCCTAAAGTTATACATTCGCGAAGAGCCTTATAGCCGTCTTGCTGATCAACGACGATTACAATATCAGGCAACCCAGTCATATATTTGATCCCACCCAGATAGGTTTCCAAGTGATATAATTGTCTCTTCAAGATTGATGCATCTCTTTTCGGAAGACGGTTGAGTCGTCCCGTCTTTTGTTCCGCTCTTAAATTGCTGAACGTATGAAGTCTCCTTTCTGTAGTGGACCAATTCGTTGACATACCACCGAGCCATTTTTTATTAACATAATGACACCGAGCCCTTATTGCAGCCGATGCGACTGAATCAACTGCTATTTTTTTGGTACCAACTATTAAGAATTGTTTTCCCGTACTCGCTGCATCAAAAACTAAATTACAAGCTTCTGATAAAAAACGAGCAGTTCTAGTAAGATTTGTAATATGCATCCCTTTACGCTTTGCAGAGATGTAAGGTGCCATGCGAGGATTCCATTTCTTAGTCTTATGCCCAAAATGCACTCCGGCTTCCATCATCTCTTCCAAATGGATGTTCCAATATCTTCTTGTCATTTTTCCCCACACTTTCTCTTTTTTTTTTAAGAGACGAGGTGCCCTAAATAAAGAATTGTTCCGACGGAACCTTCTACCGGAGATTGACGGTTGATACATGAGCCAAGCCATTAATTCCTTTCTATTCGTTATTATCTTTATTACCAAATCGAATAACCGGACTAGATAAAGTTAAAGGGATGAATTTGCTTTTAGAAATCATGAAATCCCGCAAATTAGGATGGATCATGGACTTTCTTTGGGAGGCAAGAATCAATCAAATAATTCTATGTGTTGGAATAAAATATCTCTAATTTCCCCCCCGAATAGATTCTTCTTTTTCATTTCCAAAGGAATGTTGCTGCGTTGTCTTGAACGGTACACGAATCCTTTGAATCCGGTACCAACAGGTATCATACCCCCCAGAACAACGTTTTCTTTCAGGCCTTTCAACCAATCGATCCGACCTCGTAGAGCGGCTTTTGCTAAAACCCGAGCAGTCTCTTGAAAACTCGCTTCGGATATGAAACTTTGAGTATTCAGAGACGCCCTCGTTATTCCCAATAGGACAACTCGATAACAGATCGCTTCTTCCAAAGCGCGCGCTGTTCGTTCCGCTCGCAATAATCCTATGAGTTCTCCAGGTGAAAAAACATTAGACATTCCATCTTCTGAAACCAACACTTTTGATGTTATTTGACGCACAATAATTTCTATATGCCTATTATGGATTTGTACCCCCTGGGATCGATAAACCTTTTGAATTTTATTAACCAAAGAGATACGGCTTTGTGCTATGGTTAACTCAGCGCCAATCAAGAATCCCCAAGGAATTCCAAGAATTCTTGTTATACATTCGTTCCAACCTTCAACCCTCTCTTCTAGGTTCATTGAGATTGAATCAATCGAACGCACTTCTAACACTTGTTCCACTTTTGGAAGACCTTGCGTTATATCACTAGATCTCGATTTTTCATAGATAAATGTAACTACTGTATCTCCTTCGTAAAGGATTGCTCCATAATGGCCATGAACGGTGGCTCCTGGAGTAGCCAAATAGGGCTTAGCGGATCTTATTACTAAAGAGTCAACATGAACAATTATAACCTGCCCAGATTTGAGGCGCGGTCCATATTTGGATATACATACATTTTCACAAATCAACTGTCCAAGGCGAATGATTGTCGATGTCTCTTCACAATAGGCGGGCTGGAGCGAATCCCAATTCAAATTGAATGGATTCAAAATCATGTTACTGCATGGATTGGGATTCGAAATTCTCCCACTTTCATCCATTAAATAATAGTTAAGTACTTGGAAATTCTGTTTGAAATTCTCAAGGAGCAAATATTTATTTACCAAGATTCGATTCTGAGTTATTAAGTGGTAAGATGGAGAAAAATGCGCAATTTTCGGCACAATCCCTAAGGGACCCGACGAATTCCTAATTGGAATTAGGAGATCCCTTTTACTTTTCATTGATTCTTTTCTCACATTGTTGTTATATTTCAAACCGTTGAATGGACCCATTCGAGAACAATTAGATGATGACAAAATGATCAAAGACTGGTGGGATTCCTTATTTCGACTCAACAACGTACAACTAGTTCCTTGATGTTGGGTAAGTGATTGTTGAATCCTTCCCTTGGAATAAAAAGGTTTGAGATTCATACAAGCTAATCCATTATCGGGGATCAATCCAGACCCTGCCGGATCATTCCTTTTTCTGTTATACGCGGACTTCGCTAAGTCCATTCTTAGGAAATCTCGAATCAGATCATTGACTCGTACTTCAACAAAGGAAGCATGAACCTCCTCTCTAGACGAACTCTTTTTGTCTTGGTCCCAATTCAAAACTAAACAAGTTCGAACTGATTGAATAGTTGTGTGAGAAATTCCTCGAATTGTTTTGCCATTTCCATAAAGGATATATTTGACAACTCTAAGTTGCAAACTTTCCCTTTCCTGCAAGAGATCGTGGGGGAAAAGCGTTGCTAAATGAATCTCGTCTTCTATTTCATCTGTGCCTACGGGTCGAACCAAAATAAAAGACTTTTTCTTGATAGGTGTGATCCGTTGGACATAGATCCCATTTGATTCCTTAGCCTTTTTTTTTTCCGTGACTGGTGGTATTAAGATGCCACTATGACAGGATATCTTATCTGTCTCTCCGGGAAAATGGATCTCTCCAGAAAAGATTTTCAGTTCAATCCCCCCCTTTTTTTTCTCTATTCGGACCAATCCGCCTACCCGGCTTCTTATATTGAAAGTAATTTGTGTATCTACTCCAACAATACTATTGTTCCGCACCATTATGGAAGAGGATCCGGGTAATATATGTACTTCCTTGGGAATGAAAACTTCTTTCTTTTGGTATTTTTGCCTAAATTCTTTGGCTCTTCGAGACTCAATCAAATCCTCTTTTTTGACGATGGAATGCGTCTCTCTAGTCCCATATTTAGTACTGCCCGAACTATTTCTTCCGTATTGGGGATCATCGAAATAAGCAAGAATACTCTTTCTACTTCTACGGAAAATGCCATTTATGGGTATTTCCATCGAGATACCTGAAATTCGTTCTCTCTCTCGTTCTTGATTAGATTGGAATGGAATGATGCATCTATTTCTTCGCCTCTTTGCCACTAAATCTGAATTTTCGTGGAGAATGGCAGGATAGATGAAATTACAATGATCATTGCATAGGATTCGATCAGGTCCTGAATAATCAAGAACTTTTCGGACACTTTTACCAGAAGGCCCCGCACTAAACAAATTATATCTCACTTGACCAGTAGTCTCCGAGAAGCTAGACGGAGATCTTCGTTCAGCAGAAAGAGAACGAACATTCATTTGATCTTGATTCTTGCGGAGTGAAAAAGGGACTCTACCGGATCTGCGCAGACCCCCTGATAATATCCATAAATGACTTGTTTTTGGTAAGAGATGAACATTCCCATATGTGGATTCAGGTGCATGATAGACATCCGTACTCCAGTGCATTTCTCCCTCTAAGTCGGAATAAATATGTTTTCGAACCTTCTCTTTCAAATTCAAGGTGGATGTTCCCGCGCGAATTTCAGCAATCACTTGTTCTGATTCTACATATTGATCATTTTGAACTAAAAGAAAACTTTTTGGTGGAATATTTACATTATGTGTAATATCCTGACTCTCAATAGTGACAGCCAGGTCTAGATAACATAGAAAAGCAGGATGTCCATGACGTGTACGTGTGGGATGAACGAAATCCTCGTTGAATTTTATTTTTCCATTAGAGGGGGCTCGTACATGTTCGGCAGTACCACCTGTGAACACTCCACCGGTATGAAAAGTTCTTAATGTTAGTTGAGTCCCCGGTTCCCCAATAGATTGACCCGCAATAATACCTACGGCTTCTCCCAATTCGATCAGGTCGCCATGAGTGGGACTCCGACCATAGCATAATCGGCAGATCCAAGAGGTACTCCTGCAAGTGAAGGGGGTTCGAATCGATATTGGTTGTGCTCGAAGGGTTATGAGTCGGTTGACAAGTCCAATCCCAATATCTTGATTTCGAATGGCGATGCATCGCGAACCCATATAGATATTGTCTGCTAATACACGACCCATTAATGTTTGGATCAAAATTCTTTCTGTCATCATCCCCTCTCGAGGAATCACAGAAATACCCCGGCTGGTGCCACAATCTGTTCGACGTACAATAATGTGTTGAACTACTTCAACAAGTCTGCGCGTGAGGTATCCAGCATCTGAGGTTCGTACAGCAGTATCCACAACCCCCTTGCGGGCTCCGTAGCAGGAAATTATATATTCCGTTAAAGAGAGTCCTTCGCGGAAATTGGTTTGAATGGGTAAATCAATCATTTGTCCTTGGGGATCTGACATTAATCCTCTCATACCTACTAATTGGTGTACCTGAGATGCATTTCCTCTAGCTCCCGAAAAGGACATTATATGGACCGGATTCAAAGGATCAGTCATCCGAAAATTCGGATTCATTTCTTGTCGCAAATACTCACTTGTAGCATACCATATCTCAATGGATTGACGTAATTTTTCTACCGCGTGTACATTCCCATAATGATAGTGTTTTTCCAAAATCAAACTTTGTTGTTCAGCGTCTTGGACTAGCCATCCTTTAGAAGGTATTGTTAAAAGATCATCAATTCCTAATGAAATGGATGTAGTAGTGGCTTGCTGGAAACCCAGAGTCTTTACTTGATCCAGGATGTGTGATGTGTATGCCATTCCAAAGTGATCTATGAATCTGCTAATAAGTCGTTTTATGGCAGTTCCATCTATCGCTTTATTGTGAAAGACCAGATCCGCCCTTTCTACCATAAGTACCTCCATATTCCGCTGAGTAGGATTCGACCAACAATAGGTTTGAGTCAGTGATTCGAAGACTTCCTTTCCTAGATCTTGAGTCGCGTAGAAATTCAGGAATTAGAATCCTAGTTGAATCGGAGAGACCCGAATTATCATAGAATTACTTAGCTTAGGTCCCCTATGAGCTATGAGCAGGCCCGACAAAATCCTTGTATGGCTTCTTCGATTTCTCGATAAAAAGAAATATGGCCAACAGTGGTTCGAATGTAGAGCCAAGGGATTTCTTTTTTTACACTTCTTACTATTAGATAGTGACCAAAAATCTCATGATAGGTACCCAAAGATTCATATTGAACTTCGATGGGAACTTCTCTTGATGCAATAATGCGTTGATCGAGTCGCCACCGAAGCCACAAAGGACTCTCTAATTTGATTCGTTTCTGCCGATAAGCCCCCAGTGCATCATAGGAACCACAAAAATAGGGCTCTTTCTCTTTTGTATAGTTATTCTCGCCCATTTTATCATTTTGATAGTTTATGCGATTCCACGGATTATACCTATTTGCACAAATACCTCGACGATTCCCGATCGTTAATATATAAAGTCCCATAAGCATATCTTGAGTTGGTACGGAAATTGGATCTCCGATAGCTGGAGACAAGAGATTCATATGAGAAAACATAAGTAAACGCGCCTCTGCTTGAGCCTCCAATGATAAAGGGACATGAACAGCCATTTGATCCCCATCAAAGTCTGCATTGAATCCCTTACGAACTAATGGATGTAAACAAATAGCACGCCCTTCCACTAAAATGGGTTGGAATGCCTGGATGCCTAATCTATGCAGAGTGGGTGCTCTATTCAGCAATACAGGGTGCCCCTGCATAACTTCTTGAAGTATTTCCCATACAATTGGTTCTTTTTCCTGAATTTGCCTTTTCGCAACTCCTAGGTTGGAAGCAACGTGGTGTCTGAGTAGACCACGAATTACAAATGTCTGGAAAAGCTCTATTGCTATTTCGCGAGGCAATCCACATCTATGTAATGAAAGCGAAGGGCCCACCACAATGACGGAACGGCCCGAATAATCGACCCGTTTCCCAAGCAAAGTCTCGCGAAATCTTCCCTCTTTACCTTCAATTACATCCGAAAACGACTTGTAAACCTTATTATGACCGTCCTTCATTGGCTGTCCGCGGATCCCATTATCAAGAAGTGTATCCACGGCTTCCTGCACTAATTTCTCTTGACACATTATTGAGTCCCCTGGCGTAGATCTTTTTAATAGATTCGTAAGAGTATTGTTTCGATAGATAACTCTTCTATAGAGTTCATTAATATCCGAACTCATGAGTTTCCCCCCATCTATCTGAATGATCGGTCTCAATTCGGGAGGGAGCACTGGTAATAGGCACAAAACCATCCGTTCTGGTTCTACATTTGTTTGAAGAAAATGCTTAGCTAATTGCATGCGTCTAACCAAAAAATCCTTTCTTCTTCCAATTTTTCTATCTTCCCATTCATTACCGGTGGTCCCTTCTTCCCCTAGATCTTTCCATTCTAACAATGAAGAATCTATAATAAGTCGCAAATCCGGATCGGATAATTGTTCTCTGATAGCACTGGCTCCAGTAGAGATTTCTCGATTTCGAAATGTATCGAAGCCTTGAGTAGTAAAAAAAAGTGGGATGCTGTATTTCCGAGATTGAATTTCATATTCGAATGAGCCTCGTAATCGTAAGAAAGTAGGTTTTTTAGCTACGACCCTAGCAAAATAAAAATTGGGATAGGTTCCTATAGGATTTCCCCCCTTCAAAATCGGACGTGAAGGTTTCCTCTCATCCGGCTCAAGTAGTTACAGATAAAGAAGGGGGTGCTTGTTCTCAAATTTTGTTCTAGAAAACCCCCAACCAAACAAAGGTCTACTCCTTACTCAAGTTCCCAGTCCGGACCAACCAACATTTCATTGATTCATTCTTCCTTTTATTTAGATCTTTGATTTCTATTTTCGAAATTCCTTATTCAATTAGGGCCTAAATGAAATGTGAAATTTTTGAGTAGTCTACTTCCCTTCCAATGATGAATCCCTCTCAAATCAAAGAAAAAGAATTCCTTGGAACTCATAAGGGATTTACTTGTCTATATATCGTTCGATTCAATCTTTTAGGTCCCTACTTCACCTCGACGGTTATGACATGATGTCCTTAAGGCCTATATGCGATGAATAGACCCCTGTAACCATGTCATAGTTGCTTACTTGAACAGATTCTAACAGAAATGAAATGGCGAATTCCACGAAAGAAGTCTTTTTCACGAGGTACAACCAGCAATTCCTATGTATCTGTTACGGAATCGACCATAGATCAATTCCCTTTTATTTGGGAGTATTAAATACACCCATAACTCTGAGCTTCATGCTACTCCTCCCAAGAGACATGTCAGAATCAGGGCATCCCAATCGGATTGAATGGGATGACAGTTTCTCATTCCCAATCTGTAAAATCAAAATTTTGATCAAATCACACATCGCAGTATACTAGGCCTTCTAATTTTTTAAGAGGTTTATCTAAAAGATTCGCGATATAACTAGGAAGACGTTTCAAATACCACACATGAGTTACTGGGCATGCCAACTTGATGTATCCCATTTGATATCTTCGTATCCGAGAATCAACAAATTCGACTCCGCATTGGTCACAAAATTTCGGGTCTTCTTTTTCATCTCCGATGACTCGATAATTTCCACAAGCACAAATTCCACTCTTTATAGGCCCAAAAATTCTTTCACAAAACAAGCCATCTTTTTCCGGTTTAGTGGTCTTGTAATGAAAAGTATAGGGTTTTGTTACCTCTCCAACTATCTCTCCATTAGGTAGGGTTTTCTTGGCCCAAGCACTTATTTGTTCAGGAGAAACTGATCCAATTCGAAGTTGTTGATGTTTATATCGGTCGATCATAAAAGAAAATTTCTGATTCATTCCGATCA